TGTATTGATTGTACTGAAAGAATTGTACTGGTGGAATATGGTATGAATACCTTGAACTGAAACGGTAGAAGTATAAAAAAGAAGTAAGATTTAAAACGATTTCTTTATACACGAAGCAAAAGTATGATTTGATTGATATCAAGAGATCTAATGAATTCTTCATTCATTCATTGAATGATAAATTACTACAAGGGAAGGAGATACACGATTTAAAAAATGGAAGATCCAATATTTCACAATTGTATTGGGAAAGTGAAAACAAGACCAGATATAATTTGATCGTTCTGAGCCAATCCAAAATCGTTGTATATCGAACCAATCATTAGTTCCCAACCATGGGTCGAGTGGAATCCGATCCATAAATCAGTAACTAAAAGAATAGAAAAAGCTTTTATTTTTATTGTGTCACTTAAGTTATAGAGAACCAATTAGGAAAATTGTAACCAATTCCATCTTCATTTATTCCTTTCGATGAAGACTCGAAAATCCATTTTAAGTAACGAATATTATTTTTATTTTAAGACGAACCCTACCAGATCCTTTAATTCTTTTATTTCTATTTCGAATTCGAAAGATTTAACTTTTGAATCGCAGCACGGGGATAGGGTATCAATTCAAAATCAGGGAACTAAAAGGAAGAATTCTGTTTTTACGAAAACAAAAGGTAAGATATTTGATGAATCTATACTTAACTTAGATTAGACTTCTTAATGAAACTTATTAGACCTTTAATTAGTATAAAAGAGTTAAGCTGGGGGCCATGTATATGCGTATATTTTGGTGTACTTTTGGTGTACAAATAGTTTATAGTTTATATTAATACTTAAATTCTTAATACTTATTCTTAATACTTAATACTTAATATATATTATATATAAATATATAAATATATAATATAATATAAATATATAAATATAATATAAATATATAAATTATTATTATAATATAAATATATAAATTATTATTTATTATATTATTATATATATTATTATAATTTATATTATTATAATTTTATAATTATATTTTTTTTATTCTTTATGCGTCCTCCTGGTTTTTTTATTTGTATTTGAGATGTATAATGTATGTGAACTGCTGCCTCAACGGAACGATAAAATAGAATATAGCATCCTTTGTCGGAATGAACATTTTTAAGAAGCTGCAGTTGTCTTAAAAAGATAATTAGTAAGTTCTTCTCTCATGCTGAGATTTATTCTTCAGTTCATTTCATTCAATTGGTACGCGCAAGAAATAGGCCAATTCGGCAGCTTTTTGTTCAATTTCTCGTGGATTAAAATTTTCATCAGTACGAGTCAAGGGAATGGCTCCTTGACCCCGGATTTCCATATAAAGGACACGACGAGTAAAAAGACCCTCTCCCACCTCTATTCTGATTGATTGGATATCTTTCAGAAAGAAACGAAGGAAGATGCGACGATTTTTTCCAGGGAATCCCCAACGAAAAAAGCACATTATCCCTTCTTTTCTATCGAATCGGTCATAACCACTACCTAAATTCCATGAAATTGTGCACCACAAATAAGAACTAATGAATAGACCTGCGATCCCATAGAAAGACATCACGATCCCTTGTGGGAAAAAAACAATTTCCTGAGAAGGAAATACGGATATCAGATTCCTACCAAGATAACTGGAAGTTCCAACCACTAAGAATCCTAGTGAACCTAAAAAAAGGATACAGGCCCAGCAAAAATTACTTGTTTTTCGAGACCCCGTTATAAGTTCTATCCATATATGTTCTGATCGCCAATTCATACTATACTAGATCCAGTTGCATTCGATTAGAATTGAGAAAATAACCCAAATAGATTTGACTTTTCTTGCTTGATTCCGAAATAACTTCCATCAACTAGCAGTATTCTGACATGAACCATTAGGAATAATTGGTTAGATACATTGAGTTTCTATTTCAAAGATTTGAAAAAAAAAAATATTTGCTGATCATTTGGAATTTAATTGATATTGATTAAGCTATAACCGCATATACATACATTAATGCATATATTATGCATCAGTATACATCAAAATTTTTCCGTTTGTTTTCGGAAAGGCCACATATCATATATCCTACCATATTACACTAAAAAAGTATTTGTATGATGATCCAGCGTTGAAATAAATTGATGAGATTTGGTCCCATCATTTTTAGACAATCTTATTTCTTTGGACATAAAGAGATAAAGAAGCCATTGCGATTGCCGGAAAGACTAGGCCCACTAAAGGAACCAAAATAGAGGGAAAGTTAAAATCTATCATAGAACGGGTACCTCGATTTCATATTTGTACCTATTAGAATTATAAAGATATCTTATGATACGTCTACCTATTATAAAAAATATGAATATAATCTTAATATTCTTAATATTAAAGTACTTTATAATAAAAATAAATAAGTACAAGGAATGTAGAACTAAATGAAGTTTACCTATTCCTCTTTCTACACGAATATGTATGACAGTCCACTTTCATCAATTTTATTCTTCTTTTCCCATCCTTAATTTTATTTATATCTTTTCTTTCAAAAAACCTTTGTTTGTTTTGAAAGAAAAGAATTTTTTATGAATTCGCGACTTTAACCAATCTTATCCAACAAACAAAACAGGGATTCCTAATGAAAAACAGGGGTTCTTGGTAAATAGAAATAACTTATATTCTATATTCTTATTATTCTTTATTATTATTCTATATTCATTCTTATATTCTTCTTAGTTTGATTATTTGATTATATATTTGAATTTGATTTGTTTTTATATTTTATTTTTCTTTCTATATTTTTTTATATATTTTTCGTTGTTCTATAATATGAATATGTCATTAAAGTAGGGATAAATTTTTGTTTATTTACCCGATTTCTCAGAAGGAGAAAGAAACTCTTTTTTATCTTGTCGATAGAGAGATGCTTATTCCTAATCAGGAAGGGGGGGGGTCGAATAAAAAAAAACGATTCGGGTAAAAAAGTAATTATCCAAAACTTCTGACTCTTACTACACTTATAACTGATGTCCCAAAAGAAAACACCATCTTCCTAGTTTTGTTTTTTTGATTACAATAAACTAAATGCTTATTCGCTACAAATCAAAATAACTGAACCTAGTGCTATACTTCCATTTTAAAATGAAAAATTTCAACCCCTTTTTCATTTTAAAATAAAATATCTTTTTTTGAATCTTGATTCAAGGGAAGGAAACCCTGTAGTTGAAATAACTCACTGAGAACACCTTTTAAAAGATTACGTGGTACGATTGGGTCGAATAAGCCCTTATCGAATAAATACTCAGCCTCTTGTGAACCGTCAGGTACTGTCTTTTTCAATGTTTGTTCAATTACTCTTTTGCCCGCAAACGCAATATAGGCATTAGGTTCAGCAATAATGATATCTCCCAACATACCAAAACTTGCTGTAACTCCGCCAGTTGTAGGAGATGTAAGGATTGATACATAGAATAACTTTTTATTTGATTGATAATCATATGAAGCAGAAGATATTTTAGCCATTTGCATCAAGCTCAAACTCCCTTCTTGCATGCGTGCTCCTCCAGAAGCACACACAATAATGACAGGTAGAGATCGATTAATAGCATACTCGATCAAACGGGTTATTTTCTCACCTACTACGGATCCCATACTACCTCCCATAAACTGAAAATCCATAACTCCAATTGCTATGGGAATACTATTTAGTTGACCTATGCCCGTTTGAACAGCTTCAGTTAAACCCGTTTTTTTTTGATAAAAAAAGATGCGATCTGTATAAGGTTCCTCTTCCTCTTCTAAATGAAATTCAATGGGATCCATAGAGACCAGATCCTCATCCATAGGCTCCCAAGTGTCAGGATCAATAAGAAGTTTGATTCTATCTGAACTACTCATTTTCAAATGATATCCGCAGTATTCACAAATATTCATTTTTGACCAAAAAAATTTTTTATAATTTAATCCATAACAATTCTCGCATTGAACCCATAACTCTTTGTATTTTGTATTTATATCGAAATCATTAGAGCTTCCTATTTCATTGATAGAACTGCTATCATTGAGATAACTGCTATCATTGAGATAACTGCTATCATTGAGATAACTGCTACTAGTACTACTCGAATTTTCACTTTCAATACTACTTTCAATACTACTTATAGTTTGACTTTCCGTACAAATGAAACTATAAATGTAACTGTCGATACCACTGTAAATGTCACTATTAAGACTGATTTCAAAACGAAGATAACTATCAATGCAACTATTAATGTGATTATTCCAATTAGATTGAGTATCATACATGGAATAATAATCGTAGTAATTGCTACTCTTAGACTCACTATTCAAATAACCATAAAAAAGTATCTCTAGTTCATTCAAAAAAGAATTAGCATTGTCAATCTCAAAAATCTGATTTTCAATATCAAAATATACAGAATAACTGTCACCATTACTATTTTTAACTAAAAAAGTATCATCAGAGATCAAACTAAAAATATTTCTGCTATCAAATAAATAATCTAGATAATTAATATTACCGAAACTATAACTGCCACTATCACTCCAACTAGGAATCCTTTTCTCCGCATCATTTAGAATAGGTTCATTACTTCCACTAGTATGTCCAATACCATCAAGACTATCCATTGATTTACTTAGTCCACACCTATGTTCTAACTTATTGTTAGACAAGATCGAATTGAACCAACATTTTTCCATAGAGCCTTTCTGCCCCCTATTTGATGAAAACTTAATACCTAATATATGAATAGTCATTCGATGAATAAAAAAATCATTTTACTTTTTTTTTATCATTCAGAATTCAAATGAAGCATATTATCCAATCATTAAAATTATTAATTAAAAACGAGCGAGTCTTGAAAAGAAAGAAAGGATTCTTCTCCTGTTGGGGAATCCAGTTAATCATTTCAATATATATTATGATAGAATCTTTTCCTCAAAAAAAAATCTAAGGAGAGGTTTCTTAAAAAACTTTAAATTCTCAT